ACTATTTAGGCGGGATAGCGCGTTAAATTTAGGATTTAAATACGGTTAATAGCCAAATAGTATTGGAATATTTAAAGATTGTTTTTAGTTATATAGTGCTAGTGATTTTGGTGTTGGTTAGAGTGGCGTTTGTGACGTTGATAGAGCAAAAGATTTTAGCGGGGAGGCAGATTCGTGTAGGACCTAATTTTGTGGGAGTGTGGGGAATTTTACAACCTTTTTCTGATGCTGTGAAGTTATTTGTAAAAGAAGGTCTGGTTTTAGTCAGAGCTAATTTTTTAGTTTATTGGGTAAGACCTGTTATTAGACTATGTTTAGCATTATTTTTATGGGTTATTTATCCATTTTTAGAAGGAGGTATGAGTTTGAGGTACGGGTTATTATTGTTTATTTGTGTAAGAAGATTAAGAGTATTTCCTATTTTAGGGAGAGGTTGGGCTTCTAATTGTAAATATTCGATATTAGGGAGATTGCGATCTGTTGCACAGATAGTGTCGTATGAGATTAGGTTAGCAATAATTATTTTAAGTATTGTATGGTTATCCGGGAGGTTTAATTTGAGAAATATTGTATTTAGGCAAGTTTATATTTTTAATTTTTTTTTATTTTTTCCTTTAAGGTTAATTTGATTTGCTTCTAGGCTAGCTGAGACTAATCGATCGCCTTATGATTTTTCTGAGGGGGAAAGAGAATTAGTGTCTGGATTTAATACTGAGTATTCAGCAGGAGGTTTTGTTTTTATTTTTATGAGAGAATACTCAAATATTTTATTTATAGGTCTGTTATTTGTAATTTTTTTTGGAGGGTCGGCGGTTAGTTGAATTTTTATTTTAAAAATAATGATTATTGTTTATATATTTGTGTGGGTGCGGGCCACTATGCCTCGGTATCGGTATGATAAACTAATATATTTAGCTTGAAAAGGATTTTTGCCTATTAGATTAATATTGTTTATTTTTTATTTGAGAGTTTTGACTTTGTGTTTGTAAAAGAGGTGGAGCGGAAACTATTGGAGATTTCTCCTATTTATGTTTTCAAAACATATGTTTAAAACTTAATAGTTATTAAATAATTATTAGTTTATCTTGTAAGGATATTGCTAGAGGATATGTAAGGAAGTAAGCAAAATAAAAGACAGTTAGAATTTGTCCGGTGGTGATATAAGGGTCTTCGACTGGGCAAGCCCCTATTCAAGTTAGTAAAATAGTTACTCAAATTCAGGACCAGAACATAAATTTATTATTAGGGTAAAATGTGAATCCCTTAAATTTGGCGCTATAAGTAAAAGGAGTGAGATAAAGAATAAAAATTGATAAAAGTAAGGCAATTACTCCGCCAAGTTTATTAGGGATTGAACGTAAAATGGCGTAAGCAAACAAAAAATATCATTCGGGTTGAATATGATGAGGGGTTACTGCTGTATTAGCTGGGGTAAAGTTTTCGTTATCTCCTAGAAATAACGGATAAAATAAACATAGATAGGTGAATAAGGCGATTACTATTAGCATACCGGCGATATCTTTTATAGAAAAGTATGGATGGAAGATAATTTTTTCGTTTCTAGATGTTAAGCCTAATGGATTAGAGCTTCCTGTTTGGTGCAGAAGAGTAATATGGATAATAACTATTATGAGAATAATAAAAGGAATAAAAAAATGGAATGTAAAAAAACGTATAATGGTGGGTCTATTAACTGACACTCCGCCTCAAATTAAACGAACAATGTCTGGGCCGATATAAGGAACTTCTGAAAATAAGTTAGTAATAACGGACGCCCTTCAAAATGATATTTGGTTTACTGGAAGAACATAACCTAAAAAGGCTGCTGCTATGGTTAGGAGTAGGATAGTTACCCCTGCGTTTCATGTGTGTGTGAAAAGAAAGGATCTATAGTATAACCCTCGTCTAATGTGGGCATATATGCAGATAAAGAATAAAGATGCTCCGTTAGCGTGAATACAACGTATAAATCAGTATTTATCTGTTGTTTCTATTATAATGTTTACTAGGTTAAACGAGGTTTCTATTCTGGCTGAATAAGAAGAGGCCAACAGTAAGCCAGAAATAATTTGAATGGTCAAGCAGATAAATAATAATGATCCTGTGTTTCATAAAAAAGAAATATTTGGGGGGGCCGGAAGTTGGATTAGAGTTGAGTCTATGATTTTAAATAACGGGGTTTTTTTATAATATTGTGATAGCATTATTTAGAGGCGCGTATAGGACCTTCAGAAAAAGATGTGGTCTTTACTACTATAATTATAGTTAAGAGTAAGTAGATAATTAATAAAATAGTTATGGTGAACAGTGATTTTGAGTATATTTTTATTGTTTTAGTAATCGGAATTTGAAGCAAAGATAAATCTAATAAATTTATGTTGTTTGAGGGAGGGGAAATATGTGGGCCCGATAAAGCTATAAAGGTGACTAGGAAAAAAGAGAAGTAATAGGAGTGCCTAGTATTTAGTTGGAATAACTCGTTGGAGGCTATTGAGGAGACATAAATAAATACAATTATTATGCCACTTAAATAGATTATTAGGAGTATAAATGAAAATCAAGATGTTATAGTGTATATGCTAATAATGGAGGCTAAGATGATTGTTTGAAGAATAATTACTAGTGATAAAAGTAAAGGGGGGCTTTGTACCAAGAATATTATAGAGAGAGTAATTGAGAATAAAGAAAAAAGTTGTGTCATTTCAGAGAATAGTTAATATATAATAGTAAGTTTGGGGTTTACAGAAGAGTAATCTTTTCTGAGTCTTTAGAAAGAACAATTTTAGTTTACAAGACTAATGTTTTATTTAAACTATAAAGACTAATGTTAAGATATATTATATTAAGAATAAGTTTTATTTTATTGAGAGGGACAGTTAGGTTTGTCTTAAATTATAGTCACTTGTTAAATAGTCTTTTAAGGTTAGAGTTTATTTCCGGAGGGGTATTTTTTTTAATAATAATTAAATTTTCTGGGTTTAGAGAGGAAATTTTTTCTTTATATTTTTTAGTGATATTAGTTTGTGAGAGAGTTTTAGGGCTTTCTTTGCTTATTACTAGTATTTACAGATACAGGTTTGATTACATAAAAAGGATAAGAAGAGTAGTATGTTAAGTTTTTTTTATGGGGTTGTGTTTGATAGTGTTTGTTAATATATGAGGGGAGAGAGTTTTAATTTATATTTGGCTGGGATTTTTTTTATTTTTAAAGAGAAGGGAGTATCGATTGAATTGTGTAAGAGAGGGTGTCGAGATGGATTGGGCAGGTTGAGTTTTGGTTATATTGAGAGTATGGATTATTGTTTTAAGGGTTATAAGGAGGATAGGCATTAAAAATAAAGGTAAATTTAAGGGTGTGTTTATAGGGTTAAATGTAGGTTTATTGATATTTTTGATAATAAGATTTGTATTTTCTGATTATTTAATATTTTATGTAAGATTTGAGTGCAGGTTAATTCCTATTTTACTGATCATTTTGGGGTGAGGATACCAGCCTGAGCGTGCTCAGGCTGGTATCTACTTGTTATTTTATACTATTTTTGGTTCATTCCCTTTGTTTTTTTTAATTATATATATAATAGATACTTATGGAAGAATCTATATATACAGAGGAGTGAGGCTAAGAACTAGAGGGTTAGTCAGAGTAATATTATTATTAGGGTTTTTAGTGAAGTTTCCTATATATGGTGTTCATTTGTGGTTGTTAAAGGCTCATGTAGAGGCGCCTGTAGCGGGCTCTATAATTTTGGCGGGAGTTTTATTGAAATTAGGCGGCTATGGAATTCTTCGTGTTTTGTCTTTGTTAGAAGGAGATAGAAGGATTTTTATATTATTAATTTGTTTTAGGGTTTGAGGCGGTTTATTGATAAGATTGATTTGTTTACGACACATAGATATAAAATTATTGATCGCGAGATCGTCTGTGGTTCATATAAGTATATGTATTATAGGTTTATTAGTGTTTAGAGATTGAGGGATAAAAGGGTGTGTTATGATGATATTAGCTCACGGGTTGTGTAGGTCAGGTCTTTTTTGTTTAGCCAATATAGTCTATGAGCGCACTGCTAGACGTAGTATATTATTAAGGAAAGGAATGTTGAATTTGATACCAACTTTGAGGATATTTTGATTTTTTTTAGTAATGAGGAATATAGCTGCTCCGCCAAGTATCAATTTATTAAGGGAAATTATTTTGATTATCAGGGCTATCAGATGAAGAAATTATATAATCTTAGTACTAGGGATTATATCTTTTTTTAGGGGGGCTTATAGATTATTTTTATATTCTTTGAGTCAACATGGAGCATATATCTTGAGAAATAGAAGATCACAAATTAGAGTTATAAGAGAATATATGGTGATTTTTTTGCATTGAGCTCCTTTAAATATTTTAATTTTAGGCGGGTGAAGATTAATTTGCTTTAATAGTTTAGATAAAATATTATATTGTGGATATAAAGATACGTATGTTTAGGGCATTGGGGTTAAAATTAAATATTTATAAAATTTTTTTTTTTGTTTTGGTTTATGCCAGAATAGTTTCATTTTTTTTCTCTTTTTTGAGAGTGTTTTATGAGAAAAGAGTTTTTTTAGAGTGGGAGGTAATATGTTATAATGGAATAGGGGTGATAGTGAGGTTAATTTTTGATTGAATGAGGTTAATATTTTTAGGGGTAGTGATATTTATTTCTGGCTGTATTATAAAATATTCTTATTATTATATAGAAGGAGAAAAGAATTTTTTGCGGTTTGTAATGGTTTTGTTGCTTTTTGTGGGGTCTATAATATTTTTAATTATTAGCCCTAATTTAATTAGTTTATTACTAGGTTGGGATGGGTTAGGGCTTAGGTCTTATATTTTAGTGGCATACTACCAAAATGAGAGATCGGCAAATGCTGGCATATTGACTATTTTAAGTAATCGAGTAGGGGATGTTATAATTTTGATAAGGGCAGGTCTATTGAGGTTATTAGGAGGGTGAAATTATTATATGTTTGATATAATAAGGAGATTATTAATTGCAAGGATAATTTTATTGGCGGGTATAACTAAGAGAGCTCAAATACCATTTTCTGCTTGACTGCCGGCTGCGATAGCAGCGCCTACGCCGGTGTCTTCTTTAGTGCATTCTTCTACTTTAGTGACTGCCGGGGTTTATTTATTAATTCGGTTTTATCCTGTTATATCTGGTGTTTATTTACTTTGAGAGGTTCTTATGATTATTTCTATTTTAACTATATTTTTTTCAGGATTAAGAGCTAATTTTGAAACAGACGTAAAAAAGGTAGTTGCGCTTTCTACTTTAAGACAATTGGGGCTTATAATAATAATTTTAAGGGCGGGTTGAGTAAATTTAAGGTTTTTTCATCTTGTAACCCACGCTATATTTAAATCTTCTTTGTTTATATGTGTGGGGTTTATAATGCATAATTTAAGGGGTAATCAAGATGGGCGGAGTATGAGAGGATTTAGCGGAAGAAGGCCTGTAATAATAATATATTTTTTGGTGGTGAATATGGCATTAATAGGATTTCCTTTTCTTGCTGGGTTTTACTCTAAGGATTTGATTTTAGAGATTATGTTTATATTAAATAATAGATACTTAATAATTATAGGTTTAGTTTTAAGAGTCGGGTTTACTTTTTCTTACAGGCTGCGTGTTATGTATATTGTTAGGAGTAAAGTTATGATAAGAAGCTCTAGAGTAGAGACCAGGGACATAGATAAAGACGTTTTGAAAAGAATTTTGGGGTTAGTAGTGGCTAGTATTTTAATAGGTTTTATTTGGTCATGAGTTTATTTTAAAGAGAGGGGAATAATTATAATATATCCGGTAGAAAAATATATAGCCATAATATTAGGAGGCTTGTTTGGAGTTGGTATTTATATATTAATAAATAATAATTTATGGGGAGTAAAGAAAATTATGAGTTATAATATAATTAGAAAGATACTTTATTTACCTGAAATTAGTAGAGATATAGTAAGAAAATTTTTTGTTTTTATTGGTTCTGGTTTAGATAAAGCTTTAGACAAAGGGTGGTTGGAATTTTATGGGGGTAAAGGGGGAGAATTTTTTGTAATAAAAAGAAGAGGTAAATTAGAGATAAGACAAAGTAGAATTATAGTGAGGGGGTATGTTTTGTCTAGAGTTTATTTGTTGGTAATATTTTGTATACTTTTTTATTTCGATAGCTCAAAAAGAGTGCTACATTGAAGCTGTAGAGGTAGTTTAACTTCGGGATAAAACAGGGCTTTATGCCTATTTTCAGGCCGAAACCGAAAGTATAATACTTCTGTTTTTAAAGGTTAGTTAGTTTAACTTTGAAAAAGTTATGTGTTGTTTACACTATAAAAACAGCAGGATAATTCAATAAAATCATTAACAGTGATTCACCTCTAATTTGGTTTCAGCTAAAGATGTAGTGATTACACTATTTAAAGATTAGAAGTCTTATTATACATCTAAGGGTTAACTATTGTGTTTTTTAGTTGCAAGCTAAATGTTTTAACTAAACTATAACTCTAATTAAGTCAATTAAGGGCTCCTTGATTTCATTCGTGAAATAAGCCTAAGATAAGGATTCCTATAATTACGGTAGAAGAAAAATAAGAGAATGAATTTAAGTTGAACGAGAATAATCCTAATGGAAGAAGAATGGCGACTTCTACATCAAAAATTAAAAATAAGATTGTAATCAAGAAAAATCGTAAAGAGAAAGGGATTCGTGCTTTTTTAAATGGGTCAAACCCGCATTCAAATGGGGAGAGTTTTTCACTTAATTTAGTTGTTTTTTTACCAAGTATTAAAGTAAGGGTTATAATAATGGTTGAAATTGTTATAGAGAGGGTAAAGAAATATAGTATTATGGTCAATAAAAGAATGGAAATTCTTAAGAACCTCATCAATAAATGGAAACATACAAGAATAGCCAGACTACGTCTACAAAATGTCAATATCAAATAGAGGCCTCTAATCCTATATGATGGTTGCTAGAGAAATGAGCGTTTGTTAGACGGGTAAGACAAACAGTTAAAAATGTAGAGCCAATAATTACGTGTAAACCATGAAACCCTGTTGCTACAAAGAATGTAGTGCCATAGACTGAGTCTGCAATGGAGAAAGAAGCTTCAAAGTATTCTATGGCTTGGAGAAGGGTAAAATAAAAACCTAAAAAAATAGTGATACTGAGTCCTTGCAAGGCCTCGGTATGATTGTTTTCTAAAATAGCGTGGTGAGTTCAAGTAACTGTCACTCCGGAGGCTAATAAAATAGCTGTATTTAATAAAGGAATTTGAAACGGATTAAAAATATTAATAGATGTAGGAGGTCAGATATCTCCGATTTCTATAGAAGGAGATAAGCTTCTGTTAAAATAAGCTACAAAAAAAAGAAAAAAAAATAAAATTTCTGATAGAATAAATAAGATTATACCTCATCGAAGGCCAGAAATTACTTTGAAGGTGTGAAGGCCTTGAAAGGTTCTTTCTCGTGAGACATCTCGTCATCATTGGAAGGATGTTAGGAGAATAGTTATAACTCCTGTTATAAAAAGATTTACGTTAAATAGATGGAATCATTTTACTAATCCTCTGGTAAGTATTATTGCGCCTAAAGAGGCGATAAGGGGTCAAGGTCTTTTTTCTACTAAATGATAAGGGTGGTTTATATGTGAAGACATTAATTAATAGATTCTGCTGCGTATAAAGTTAAGAGAATACTGAAAACATAAGCTTGAATAAAAGCAACTGCTAATTCTAGAATAGATAATAAACCTTGGGATAAATAGAGTAAAGGCAGAGCTCTTATAGGGGAAATAAGGAAGGAGGAGCTCAGTAAAACTATAAGAAGATGCCCCGCGATTATATTTGCTGCTAGTCGGATAGCTAGTGTACCAGGGCGAATAAGGCTTCTGATTGTTTCAATGATTACTATAAAAGGCATTAAAATAAAAGGAGTTCCTTGAGGGATTAAATGGGTTAAAGAATTATTAGTGTTGTTTATTCAAGCATAAATAAATGTACTTAATCATAAAGATAAAGCTAAAGGAAGAGTAAAGGCTATGTGACTTGAAGGGGTGAATACGTAAGGCAAGAGGCCTATAATATTATTAATTGCGATAAAAATAAAGATTGATAAAGACAAGATTAAAATAAATGGAGTTTTTTTTACTAAGGGTTTAAATTCTTTAAATAAATATTTAAATAAAAAAAAAAAAATCTGTTTAATTCGTGGGGGGGCCATTCATAATTGAATTGGTAAAAAAAAAAAAAAAAAAATGACGGATAGTCAATTAGATGATAGTATGAATTTTGTTGATGGGTCAAAAATTGAAAATAGATTAACTATCATTTTCAATTAAGGTTAAATTTAAAATTTTGTTTATTAATTTTTTTTGGGGGGCGTGAGATGAGGTAAAAAATAAATAAGAAGTTAAAAAAATAAATTAATAATAAAAGTGAGAAGAATAGAATAAATCATAAAATAGGGGCTATTTGTGGGATTAGAAAATACTAAAGTAATTTTAATTTGACAAATTAATGTTATTTTTTAACTAATTTTCTCGCCTGAAGAAAATCTATGATAAGTTTAAAAGACTTATACCTTTGTCGGCCATCTGGCGAGTTTATTTTATTAACTCAATTAAGAAAAAGCGGTATTGGGATAGCTTCGATTTTAATAGGCATAAACCTATGATTAGCCCCGCAAATTTCTGAACATTGGCCAAAAAATAGTCCGGGGCGATTGATAATAAATATTAGCTGGTTTAAGCGCCCAGGAATTGCATCGGCTTTGATACCTAGTGAGGGGATTGCCCATGAGTGAATAACATCTGACGCAGTTGCAATTACACGAATTTGAGAGTGAGTAGGGAGAACTAGTGAATTGTCTGTATCTAAGAGACGGAGAGGGGAGTTAGGGGTTATATAGGAATCGAACTCAATATTTTGAAAGTCAGAGTACTCATAAGATCAATATCATTGATGGCCGATGGCTTTAATTGAAATATTAGGAGAAAATGGGTCGTCTAGAAGATATAGCGCTTGAAGAGAAGGAAGGGCAATAGACAGTAAAATAAAAACTGGCAATATTGTTCAAACAATCTCTGTGATTTGACTTTGTAGAAGAAGTCGGTCGGTAAATTTATAAAATGAGATAAAGGTTAGGTTTAAGCCCACTAACACTGTAATTATTGAGACTACAATTATAGCAAAATCATGAAAAAAAATTAATTGCTCTATAGAGGGAGAGGCCCTGTCTTGGAATATAAGTATGGATCATGTAGGCAATACCGAAGGGCTAAGCCGTTAATAGATTTTAAATCTAGCACATTTGTCTGTCACATCGGGAGATATTTAGTAAAGGGGTATCTTTATATCTATGATCAGCCGGAGGGTGAGGGTGAATTCATTCAATAGAGGAGGATATATTTAATCTAAATAAGGAAAGGCGTTTAGAGATGATGGCCTCTAATATAAGTAAAATAAAGCCTATGAACGCTACTAGAGAAATAAGAGAGCCAATGGAAGAAACAATATTTCACGAAGTAAAAGAATCAGGGTAATCAGAGTAACGTCGGGGTATCCCTCTAAGCCCTAGGAAATGTTGAGGGAAAAATGTTATATTAACCCCTAAAAATATTACTCAGAAATGAATTTTTGTTAGGTGCGGATTTAAGGTGAGGCCCGAGAATAATGGAAATCAATGAATAAATCCAGCAAAAATACCAAAGACAGCTCCTATAGATAAAACATAATGGAAGTGGGCAACTACGTAGTATGTGTCGTGTAAGACAATATCGATAGAAGAGTTAGCTAATATCACACCTGTTAATCCTCCTACAGTGAATAAAAAAATAAACCCAAGGGCCCACAGAAGAGAAGGGGTGAAGTAGATTTTTCCCCCTTGGAGAGTACCCAATCAACTGAAGACTTTGATGCCTGTGGGAACGGCAATAATTATTGTGGCTGATGTAAAGTAGGCTCGAGTATCTACATCTATGCCTACCGTAAATATATGATGCGCTCACACAATAAATCCTAACACACCAATAGAAAGCATAGCATAAATTATACCTAAAGAGCCAAATGTTTCTTTTTTACCTGCCTCTTGGCACACAATATGAGAAATTATACCAAACGCAGGAAGGATAAGAATATAGACCTCTGGATGGCCGAAAAATCAAAATAAATGTTGGAACAGAATAGGGTCTCCCCCTCCTATAGGGTCGAAAAATGAAGTATTTAAATTACGATCTGTCAATAATATAGTAATAGCTCCTGCTAAAACAGGGAGAGAAAGCAAGAGTAAGATTGCAGTGATAAATACTGACCAAACAAATAAAGGCATAGAGTCTATATTTATTCCTGGCGCTCGCATATTTATAACAGTAGAAATAAAATTAATAGCTCCTAGGATAGAGGAGGCTCCTGCTAAATGAAGAGAAAAGATAGCTAAATCTACAGAACTTCCTCTGTGGCCTATAGTACTTGATAAAGGAGGGTAGACGGTTCAACCGGTTCCTACCCCTCTTTCTATTATACCTCTCAATAAAAGTAAAGAAAGTGAGGGGGGCAATAATCAGAATCTTATGTTATTTATACGAGGGAAGGCTATATCAGGTCTTCCTAACATTAAAGGCAGTAATCAATTACCAAATCCTCCAATTAAGATAGGCATTACTATAAAAAAAATTATAATGAAAGCATGAGCTGTCACTATCACGTTATACAGTTGGTCGTCTCCGATTAGGTTACCAGGGGAACTTAGCTCCGAGCGGATAATAATTCTTATGGCAGTGCCTAAGGCACTAGCTCAAGCCCCTAGAATAAAATATAATGTTCCGATATCTTTATGATTAGTGGAAAATATTCATCGTTGAATAATTTAAGCTTAAGAATTTTCTTTTGAAAGGCTTGGAAGGCCTCTAGTTTGTATAACTTAAAGCTTATATTAAACTTAAGAGTTTCTTATTGAAGGTTTTGAAGACCTTTAGTTTATTTAACTTAAAGTTTAATGAAAAGATTATAAAAAGGGATGGAAAGAATAAAGCAGAAAAATTTAAAAAAATAATAGTTAGCTTATAGTTATATTGATAAGCATAGCCACTTAAAGATGTTTTTAAAAGTAAAATAGATAAAAATATACGAGAATAAAAGAATAATCTAATAAAGGTTCTTAGCAGTAAAAAAAATATAATGAAATAAAGATTATTTAGAAAAAGAGATTGTATAATAATAAATTTTGGTACAAATCCTGAAAAAGGCGGTAAACCTCCAATAGATATAATAGAAATACTTACTAATATAGATACATTTATTTTATTTTTTAAAAGTAAGTCATTAATTGAAAAAATTTCTATATTATAAAGGGTGTATATTAATGAAAATAAAATAAAAGCATAAATAAAAAAATAATTTAGTCAAGCTCAGTTAGACACTAAAAAAGAAGATAATAACCACGATAAGTGGGAGATAGATGAAAATGCTAAGATTTTGCGTAAAGAAATTTGGCTAAGACCCCCGATAGCGCCAATTAAGGAAGAACTTACAATAAAAAGTTGTAATAAGTACATAGCTCTTTGAGGTTTTACTAAAAACGATATTAGAATTAAAGGGTTAACTTTTTGTAAAATCAGTAAAATAAATAAGGCTGGTCAAGATAATCCGTCCACAATTGACGGGAGTCATTGATGAAAAGGAGCGGCCCCTATTTTTAATATTAATACTAACACTAACGTAATAATAAGATAGTTGTTTATAAATAAAAAAAAAAATAATAAATAAATAGAAGAAATAGTTTGGATAAGAAAATATTTAATAGTTACTTCAGTTCTGTATTTGTTTAATTTTTTTAATATAATAGGGATAAATGAAAGTAAGTTTATTTCTAATCCAATTCAAGCAAATAACCAAGAATTTGAGGAAACTGTAATAATTACAGAAAATAGTAAAAACATAAAAAATAATAAAAAAGAAGGGTGGATAAAAATTAACTAAGTAGTGGGGTACATATTAAATTGCAAATTTAATGAAGCAAAGGCCTTAGTTATTTATCTTGGTGTAAAAAGCACGTAAAATTTTGATATTTAAAGTAATTATTAGATAACCTTAGTGGTGTATTAACATAGTAAGTTGTAAACTTAAAGATGCCGTGGCCTGGGTTAATAAAGGCTAGACAGCATGTCTACTTCATCAGTGTAGATCCTTAAATAGGTACTTTATTATAAAAGAGAAAATTCATAGGAGAGTTATGAGCCCCCAGCTTAACTTAGCTTATCTTTTATTTTTATAAAAGATAAAAATCTTTTATATTAATAAAATTACAAAATTTATTGTTTTAATTAAAAAGACGTTTTCTTCAAAAAAAGAAGAGGAACTTCCACAAATTTTGAAATGTTTTTTTTTTTTTTTTTTAGTAGTAAGACTTTATACGATTGATATTTTAAAAGATTTTTCTTTGTTTTTTAATTATTTCTTTAAAAATTTATTTAAATTGCATAAATAAATTAACTCAATATATAATTTTTCCAAAAGCCCCTAAAGGGCAAAAGAAGAAAAATTATATTGAGTTAATTTATCAGGATCAGTCTCTTTATAAAAGGGTAAATCATATTACAGCAATTTAATGTAACTTAGCTTACTTATTAAATAAGTAAGCTAAGTTACAGGAATAGATAATTTTCTTTAATTTATTTCAAATATTAGTATTATAAAAAAATTAAATAACCTTTATAGGATAAAGGTTATTTAATTTATAATTTTATAAAACACTCAAAATTATATATTAAAATACAATTAATTAAATATTTTAATATATAATTTATAATACTTCTATTATAGAAGTATTATAAATTATATAGTTATATATTAAAATACAATTAATTAAATATTTTAATATATAATTTATAATACTTCTATTATAGAAGTATTATAAATTATATAGTTATATATTAAAATACAATTAATTAAATATTTTATAAATAAAAAAAAAAAAAACGTAAAATCATTGCTTTTATACTAATATAAATATTATTTTTATAACTTTTTTAGAAAGTTAGTTAATAAATTTTGCAAAAGAAATATTTGTAAAATTAGTTAAATTTGTGCCAGCATCTGCGGTTAGACTAAGAATTTAATTGGTATTATTTAGGATTTATAAGGAAGGAAAATTTAAAGAATGTTATTTGGTGAAATAATATGTTGAAAATTAATTTATTTTTTTAAAAAAGTTTAGTTAAAAGTAGGATTAGATACCCTGTTATAGTATATTATGGTTTTCTAAGGATTAATGGTAAATTGAAAAGATTTGGCGGCTGAGATAAATTAAAGGGGTTTGTTTTATTATTTGATATGACTCATTATATTTTACTTATTTTATTTAGTATATTGTCATTTAAATTATTTATAATTAATTAATTATTATAATGTGTTTAATGAAACTAGATCAAGGTGCAGAAATAGATAAGGCTAAATTAACTACAATAAAATATTATTAAACTTGCCTTTTTTAAAAAATTGATGTAGGTGGATTTAATTGTAATTAAAGTGTCATGAAAATTATTTTAGTGTACAAATTGCCCGTCATTCTCTTTGAGACAAGTCGAAACAAAGTAGGGCTATCGGAAGTTGGGCCTAGGAGCGAATGTTTCAGTTACGTTGAATTAAACCCTATGGGCGCTCTTTATTGAATTTATTTTTATTTTGGATAAGAATATAATATTAGTACCTTTTGTATCAGGGTTGTTTAATTAGGATAATAATTTAAATTTCTCGATATTAACTGAGTTAAATAAAATAGCTTGTGTTGAATAATTATCTGAATTTATTTAGTAGTGAAAATTTTTCGTGGTTAAAGGTATCTAGTTACTTATAAAGTTGATAAGAGGGTTAAGCTTTTTATTTTTATATATTTTTTGATAAGGGTGATAAATTAGGCTTAAGATTAGCTATATTTATAATTTGTTTTAAATTTTTTATGTTGAGAATTAAGCATTATTTTTAGAGGTTGTTTTGTTTTATAAATTAATATAATAAATAATGAGTAAATTAGTATTTTTTTTTTTTCTGTAGGGTATAACTCGATAATTGTAGAATAGTTTATCAAAAACATTTTTTTATATTATATAAAATAAGGCCTGCCCAGTGTGTATTATAAATGGCTGCAGTATTTTGACTGTGCTAAGGTAGCATAATAATTTGTTTTTTAATTGTTAACTGGAATGAAAGGTTTTATCTATGAAAGGTTTTATTTATAGTGGAAATAATTTATATTTATAGTAAAAATACTATAATTTAGTTAAGTGACGATAAGACCCTATAAGCTTTATTTATAGGGTAAAGGGGTTAAGGATTTAGCGGGGTTTTGGTTTTATTAATTTTGCTGGGGCAGTGGTATTATTTAAATTAATAAGGTTAAAACATAGTTGGATGTGTATAAGATCTTTTTATAAAGATAATTAGTGTTAGTTACTGTAGGGATAACAGCGCAATAATTTTGGAGAGGCCATATCGATAAAATTGATTGCGACCTCGATGTTGAATTAAAATTTCTTTTTGTTGCAGAAGGCATAAGAGAAGGTTTGTTCAACCTTTAATTTTTTACATGATTTGAGTTCAAATCGGTTTAAGCCAGATTGGTTTCTATCTTTTATATATTATTATTTATGTAAGTACGAAAGGGACACATAATATTT